CATAATAAAATACCGTTACTGTATAGGTAGATCTCGTTGTGAAAGACCTATTACTGGCTAATTCATGGGTAGAGCCAAAGAATGTGAACTATACAAGTTCCCAATAAGATGGATTAAATAAGGCTCCGGTGTATAGAGAAGACCTCACCGTTTAAGAAGTAACCATAGAAACGATGGAATCCACTATTTCTTTATCCATTTCTATTTCTTTTTTATTGACTCTATTTTTGATACCTAATAGAATACAACTTCCTATTTCGAAGTGAAATGCCTAGAAAAAAGAAAAAATTGTGGTCGGGAAGGTTAGAGTAGCCAAAGCCATTGGAATTTTGAGTTTATACATTGGAAAAATCTGTTTTGTTATTAATAGACTAGAAAAGGGACAAAGAATAACTGAAAGAGGGGAAATTGATTCGTTATTCGCCAAAGTTTCATTTATTCAATGACCAGAACTAAACGGGGATCTATAGCTCGGAAACGTAGAACAAAAATGCGTTCCTTTGTATCAAGCTTTCAAAACACTCATTCAAGACTTACTCGAACAATGAGTCAACAGAAAATAAGAGCTTTGGATTCGGCACATCGGGATAGGGATAGGCAAAAGAGAAACTTTCGTCGTTTGTGGATTACTCGAATAAACGCAGTAATGCGCGAAAGGGGGGTATCCTATAGTTATAGTAGATTAATACACGATCTGTACAAGAGACAGTTGCTTCTTAATCGTAAAATACTTGCACAAATAGCTATATCAAATAGGAATTCCATTTCTATTATTTCCAACGAGATCGTAAAAGAAGTAGATTGGAAAGAATCTGCAGGAATAATTTAAATGGAGTTCCCCGGAGAATGAACTCCGGGAGGGTAGAGTCAAAATGGATAATTGATAGAATATGATAAAATATGAGAAAGTAGTCAAAATGAACGAACACATTCAATAAAAAAAAGATTTACTCTTCGCCGATTCTTTTTTTTTTTCTTAAGACACGATAATCAAATCTAGATTCTGGGATTTTTCGAGCAAAACCTCAATCTTCGGTTGAGTTCGGATTGGAATTTTGATTCAAGTAAAGAAAGAGTAAACCTATTTCTTTCTCGCTCTAAGACTCGTAGGTCTAGCGGCCGACTCGCCCATTTTCATTTCATGACATTCCATATTTTTTTTTTTTAAAACAATTTCTCATTAAACTGTTTGTTTCTATTTCTTATTTTTTTGATTATGCTGTATCTTTTTAAATTGGCCGGAAGCGCCCTTATCTCGGCTGGAAAGGCCTTTCTCGCTGTTGCTAACGCGATTCCGTTTTGTTCTTGAATCGATTTTTCAAATAGTTCTCTTTATTGGTAATTTTTTTATCTTTCTGATGAAATTTATTCTTAAGGCGTTTCTTTGGCTTATTAAATTTTTTGTTAATTCGTTTCGCTTTCTTCTTAAATAGTTTCTCATTATTAAGAAAGGGTAACGAAGATAAAATACGAGCTTGTTTTATAGCAAGAGTAATTAATCGTTGTTGTTTCAAGGTCAATCTTTTCACTCGTCGAGCTAATATTTTTCCTTGGTCACTAATAAATCTACTAATTAAACTCATATTTCGATACTCAATTCGATCCCCCGGTTGGATTGCGGGTAAACGCCTACGAAAGGGTCGCTTGGATTTCAGAAAGGGTCGCTTGGATTTCAGAAAGGGTTGCTTGGATTTCAGAAAGGGTTGCTTGGATTTCAGAAAGGGTTGCTTGGATTTCAGAAAGGGTTGCTTGGATTTCAGAAAAGGTCGCTTGGATTTATCCATGGTTTGTTTAGTTTATTCCTTATCCCCAAAATCCTATTTGAGTCGAATCTAAAATAAAATGAATTTTAGAATAAATAAATAGGATTTGGTTTATTTATATTTATATATGTTATATATATAATGTCATTTTCCCCTTCCTTGAAGGGGTGACACACAAGTGCTTGGTTCGATCTATTTCTTTATCTCCCCATGAATCGTATGTTTGTAACAATAGGGACAGAATTTTCTCAATTCCAATCGATTGGGCGTATTGTGCTGGTTCTTTTGAGTCATATATCTGGAAATGCCCGTTGATACCTTATTAACATTAACACCATTTCGGACACAACTGGTACATTCCAAAATAACCGTTATTCGGACATCTTTACTCTTAGCCATGAACCTCCCTTGGATTTTTGATTGACTCAACGCTTCTATTTTCGATCCGAAACGAAGAAGAAGAAAGGAAAAAAATAGAAGTGACTAACTTGAAATTCAATTATGAAAAATTTCGCTGCAATTGCAATCAATATAATAAATAATATACAATTATTGAAAAACTATATTTCAAATCACAGTACAATATTTCATTTAAGTATCTAGTATTTCACTAGTACAAGATTTCATTTAAGTATCTTCTATAATACTCTTGCCCTAGACCCACTTTATTTTTTATTCTACCACCATTCCTCTATTATTAATTATTATTAATTTAATTCAAACTTGAATCCGAGTCTCGCAGTTGGCGAATCCACTTTTATTCTTTCTCTTTTTTCCCTTATTCTAAACAAACAAAAAAGGGAAAAAAGAGAAAAGAGGGATTAATCACAGATATTTAATTGTAGCTCTAATCTTCGTTATTCCTTCCCATGTCAATAACTAGAATGAAAAAAAGGGGAATGTCAACGCATCCGGGAAAAAACGATTAATCTCTATCAATAGACCTGCTAAAGACCCGAACCATAAAGTACTTAGTACCGGTGCCGCGGAGAGATATGTTTTTAGATCTCGCATTGAACAACCTCCTTCTTTTATTGGAATACATATTTGATTGGAATACATAATAGTAATACATATATGATCAGATGCATATGAAGTTAAGGACCACTTATAGTTGTACACGGAATTCCTAATTCAAATTGAAAGGTACAATGATCTGGTGAATAAGATTTTCTTTTTCTTAAAACCGAAAAAAATGCGTCCCCGAGCATTCCCGAAAAAGACTCCTTTATTTTTACGACGAATTCCGTTCCATCATATGTATATAAGTCTTTTACTATATAATTATTATATAATCAATATTCTTTTTTTATATATTACTTTTATATATTAAATATTATTTATATTCCATTTTTAATTAAATGAGACCAAAAAGACGAAATGGCCCGAGAAATTGTATATAGCAATTGGGAAATAACGATGTGGAAAACAAGACAGGAATTCTCTACAATGACATTGTAGACCAATTGAAGGGATGTGGCGCAGCTTGGTAGCGCGTTTGTTTTGGGTACAAAATGTCACAGGTTCAAATCCTGTCATCCCTACCTATTACTGCTCCTTTGAGCAGTAAAGAGGGATTAATTGAGATCGATTCAAGTTGGGCATCTCTAATCTTTTCTTTCATGTTTATCATACTATATAGTATATGCATACTAGATCTATTGGAGTTACAAAAAGAATCCTTTCGTTACAGTCTTATCTTTTCTGATAAGAAAGCGCTCTTAGTTCAGTTCGGTAGAACGCGGGTCTCCAAAACCCGATGTCGTAGGTTCAAATCCTACAGAGCGTGATTCCCTTCTTCTTAGATCGAATTAGACTGAAACAGCTTCACTAACTTGAGCAGCAATCTGAATTTGACCTCCTGTGTATTAAAAAAGGAGGAGGTCAATCAAAAAAAGAGATGTTAATTAATCAAAGGTCCAACTGATCGCCACGCCTGTATTGTAAATATGCAGTTACGAATAATCCAGCCAAAGTAATAGGAATTAGACCTAACACGATTCCAAATAGAAAAACTTCAATCATTAATTTGTTTGAAAGGAGAAAAAAAGAGGTAATATCTATACCTAAATATTAATCCGAATTATCATTGAATCTCAATGACCAAGAATTGTCAATTGACATAGTACATAATTCTAGAATACAGGGAATCTCACAGAAAGATTTCTTTTTATGAATTGTGCATTTCAAATATGAATTTTAAATAAGTCGTATCTTGCTCAGACCAATAAATAGAACTGAGGCTATAGTTAAAGCCGCTAGTAGAAAACCGAAATAACTAGTTATAGTAGGCATGAAGAAGCTAAATGAAATATATTCTTTTTTATACATATCTTTATCAAAAAGCACTTACCTAAGTTTCCATTTTTACAAAATAAGAGATAAGCAAAAATACCAATACAAAGAATAAGTTCAATTGAAAGTTTTTGATGCCTCTATCATTATAGACAGCACTAACAAAGATAAAGCGGCAGATGTATAAAAAGAAATTGATTCATCATCTGCGACATCTACCCCTCCCGCGATTCCAATCAACGAATTCATTGAGCAACTCTTGGGTAAACTATAAACTAAACTTAGAAACTAATAAAAAAGCTCGGTTGTGTAACTTCATTCAAAAACGAAACACTTTTTGAATCATTATGAAATAAAATTAGAAAATCATTTCTATTTTGATCAGTTCTTTGATTTTTGAATTGTAGGGCATCCTTTTTTTTATTTTATAATGAATAATAACCTTATAAAAATAAAATTTTGACTTGAATTTGAACTCATTAGATTCCGTAATAGGTTCATTCACATAATATCTTGAATGAGTGAGAAGAAAAAAGTTATTACAGGATCACTCGAAAAAATAAAATTTTGATATTGGTCCAACTAGATTCTAAGACTAGTCATTTCTATTATCTTTTCCTTGATAGGTTATACATTTTTTCTTTCCCTATTAGAAAGCCTTGGCCTTGTAGTTAGGTCAAGAAAGAACCTTTGGGTCTCAATCTAATACAACAATGCATGCATCAAAATTCATTATTTTATTCTTTGTTCTCTTTCTTTCATCGAATACGATTTAGTACTTTTACTTGTTACTGGACGACTAACCAATTCTTTAAAATGAAAAAAGGTTCCAACAAAAAACCACTTCTACAACTCTTCAGTTTCTAGCCCGAAACTAATAATGGAAAGAAATATACTAGTTTGAAGAATTTTATAGTGAATGGGCAGCCTTTTCCATTGACA